ATTGATTCAACCGTGAAATACCGTGATGTAGGTATCTAAGGAATAGTGACTTCAAAGTCACTATTCCTTAGATACTTTAATTTGATCTTAATTTGATTATGATCATTCCACGAACCACGAAAATACGGATTGTGCCAAAAAAATTAAAAACTCATTTTCTTCTTTTTCTTTATCAATTTTTCTTTCTATTTTTATTAGAAATAGAAAAAGAAGATTAGAAATAGAAAAAGAAGATGAAATAATTACAATGACAATGGATTTAAAATGAAAACTTATTCTTAGGTAAATCAATTGCGAAATGCTTCTGTAGAGTGTCCGATATCTCTTTTACATCTTCTATGCGAAAATATTCAATTCTCATAAGATCTTCTTGACTCTTACTCAAAAGGTCCAATAGTGTATGTATATTGGACCTTTTGAGACAATTATAGGTTCTGGAAGGTAATTCTGATTGGTCAATAAAAATACATTTCAATGGGATTTCTTTTTTGTTTTTCTTTAGATTAGTTAATCTATCTTGAAAGGTAAAAAGGGGTAGAGTAAACCTATTTTGATTTTCTTTGAAATTAATGTTCTCTTCCTCCGCATGTAGAAAGGGAATAAATAAATCAATCAAATTGCGAGAAGCTTCATAAAGTGCTTCCTTAGGAGTTAAACTTCCATTCGTCCATATTTCTAGAAAAAGTATCTCTTGTTTTTCATTCCCATTCCCATAAGAATGAATACTATGATTCGTATTTCGAACAGGCATAGATACAGCATCTATAGGATAACTTCCATCTTGAGAGTTCATTGTCGGTTTCGTATTCGTACGATATCCGCGATTTCTCCTGATTTGTAATCCAATACACAAATCAATTGGTTCCGTCAGGTTAGCTATATGTTGTGTTGTGTCAACTATTTCCACGGAACGTGGTGAGATGATATCTTGAGCAGTTACGTATTTAGGGCCCCTGACGCAAATGGATGCGTCTCTAACTCCATATATATTACTTCTCAATACAATTTCTTTCAAATTTAGTAAAATTTCATGTACCGATTCTTCAATACCTACTATCGTAGAATATTCATGCGGCACCTTCTCAGATTTTGCACATGTGATACATGTTCCTTCCATTTCTCCAAGTAAAGCCCTTCGCATGGCAATACCTATGGTATCGGCTTGACCTTTCATAAGCGGGGACAGAATGAAACGACCATAATAAAGACGCTTACTGTCTACTCTTGATTCAACACATCTCCACTGTAGCGTTCGAGTGGATCTTGCTACTTCCTCTCGAACCATATTATATTAATACTATTATTTGATCAGATCATTAAATCATTTATTTCTCTTGAAATCTGTTTTTTTCTTATTTCTACACACGTCTTTTTTTAGGGGGTCGACATCCATTATGTGGCATAGGTGTTACATCACGTACGAAACTTAGTAGTATACCACTTCTACGAATGGCTCGTAATGCTGCATCTCTTCCGAGACCGGGACCTTTTATCATAACTTCTGCTCGTTGCATACCCTGATTAATGACTGTATGAATAGCATTTACTGCGGCCGCTTGAGCAGCATAGGGTGTCCCTCTTCTTGTGCCTTTGAATCCGGAAGTACCGGCGGAGGCCCAAGAAACCACCCGACCTCGTACATCTGTAACAGTTACAATGGTATTGTTGAAACTTGCTTGAACATGAATAATTCCTTTTGGTATTCTACGTCCATTCTTACGTGAACCAATACGCCCATTCCTACGTGAACCAATTCTTGGTATAGCTTTTGTCATATTTTATCATCTCATAAATCTCATAAATATGAGTCAGAAATATACAGAAAGAAAAGATACGGAAATATCCATTTCATGTTAAACGAAATTCCTTTTTTGTCCTTCCTTTAGAAAGTTCTTTTTTACAAAGGAAAGGTTATCCTTGTCTTTGTTTATGTTTCGGATTGGAACAAATCACTATAATTCGTCCGCGCCTACGGATCAGTCGACATTTTTCACAAATTTTACGAACAGAAGCCCTTATTTTCATATTTCTTTTTCCTTGCCTTAATTTTGAATCTATTCCTTGGAAGAAAATAAGTCTCTTTCATTTTTTTTTGAACTTCGAATTGTATCGCTATGAAAGGAATGTTTAAAAAATTACCTAATCGTTCGAATCTTTGTTGCGAAGTCTATAAATTATACGTCCTCTGGTTGAATCATAACGACTTACTTCAATTTTGACTCTATCTCCGGGCAGTATCCGTATAAAACTGCGCCGGATCCTTCCCGAAACATAACCTAGAATTACATCTTCATTATCTAAGCGGACCCGGAACATACCGTTGGGAAGTGATTCAGTAATTAAACCTTCATGAATCAATTTTTGTTCTTTCATTCCAGGTAACCTCCTTGAAGTATCAACTAATGGAGGAAGAGTTATATAACTCACTTTTCCTCTCTATCTCACAAATAGGAAGTTGAAAGTTAGAGAAAAAATTAGGATACCAGAGGAGGAGGATCAC